AATAAAGTGCCTGAAAAAGGATTATCTTGATAGGATAAATCATACACAATTATGTGTCTTTATTAGCCCCCTTGCCGCCCCCTCTTTTTAAAATGTAGAATTACCGCTATATAACAAAAAAAGCGCACTACATTTGATAGAATTAAACTAACCCCCCAAGCATCAAAAGCTTATATACCTCATATACTAAAATGTATTAGTTAAAAGTTAAAAAGGTAAGCTAAATAAGCTACTGGGTTCATACCCCACTTATAAAGGTTGCCCCTTTCCTTTTTAATTTTTAATAATTTGACAAATTTTATATTTTTCATAATATTGTTATTAGGAAGAGTTATTTCAGTTTCATCCAACTCCTGATTAGGAGCGTGAATAGGTCTTGAAATTAATTTATTAGCATTTATCCCTCTATTAATTAATTTAAAATACCTAACTTCAACTGAAGCGTCCCTAAAATACTTTATTGTCCAAGCCTTAGCTTCAACAACCTTACTTTTTGTTGTTTTGATTATTACTTTTAATCAAAACTTCTTACCTCAATTTAATTTTCAATTAAATATTATTTTGAACTCCGCCCTTTTAATAAAAATAGGAGCAGCCCCCTTTCACTCGTGATTCCCTGAAGTTATAGAAGGATTATCTTGATGAATAAGATTTATTTTAATAACTTGACAGAAAATTGCACCCATAATATTAATTTCGTACTGCTTTTTTTATAAATTTATTACCATTGTAATTATTTTAAGAATCACAGTTGGATCAATTGGAGGATTTAATCAAACAAACCTACGAAGATTAATAGCATATTCATCAATTAACCATTTAGGATGAATATTAAGAAGATTAATTATTTCTTTAAGATACTGATTAATCTACTTTATATTTTATGTTATTCTATCCCTATCCATTATTTTCATATTAAATTCTTTCAATATTTTTTATTTCAACCAAATTTTTTTTATAATAGGGAATAATCCAATTATTAAATTTTCATTTTTCTGTAATTTATTATCCCTTGGAGGATTACCACCTTTCACTGGGTTCATACCTAAATGAATTGTTATCCAAGCTCTTAGTGAAACAAATTTATTTGTTATTACAACTATAGTAACAATAACGTTAATCACATTATATTTTTATATTCGATTAACTTACTCCGCCTTCATGATTAATTCAATCCAACTTTTATGAAATAACCCATGAATAAACAAAATAACAAAAAGTATAATATTATTAAATTTTTTTTCTTTATTCGGGCTAATAAGCATTTTTTTCATCTACCCTATTGTTTAAGTTTTGGGGATTATAATACCCACCTTTAAATTTGCAATTTAAAATCATTATATTGAATACAAAACCTTTTTAAGGTTTTAAGTTAATTAAACTAATAGCCTTCAAAGCTGCAAATATAGAAAATTCTTTAAACCTTAATTGGTAAAAGAGATATTACATCCCATAAGTAAATTTACAGTTTACTACCTTTAATCAGCCATTTTACCAAACGCAAAAATGATTATTTTCAACTAACCACAAAGATATCGGAACTTTATATTTTTTATTTGGAATCTGAGCAGGACTAGTAGGTACAAGTTTAAGTTTATTAATTCGAGCAGAATTAGGTCAACCAGGATCACTAATTGGTGATGATCAAATTTATAACGTAATTGTTACAGCACACGCATTTGTTATAATTTTTTTTATAGTTATACCTATTGTAATTGGAGGATTCGGAAATTGATTAGTACCTTTAATACTTGCCGCACCTGATATAGCTTTCCCTCGAATAAATAATATAAGTTTTTGACTATTACCTCCCTCATTAACTTTATTACTAGCCTCATCAATTGTCGAAAGAGGGGCGGGAACAGGGTGAACAGTTTACCCCCCATTATCAGCAGGAATTGCCCATGCGGGGGCATCAGTGGACCTCGCCATCTTCAGATTACACCTAGCGGGAATTTCGTCCATCTTAGGAGCAGTAAATTTTATTACCACAGTTATTAATATACGTCTATCATACATAACACTAGACCGTATACCATTATTTGTTTGATCTGTTGTTATTACCGCTATTTTATTACTTTTATCCCTACCAGTTTTAGCAGGAGCAATCACAATATTATTAACAGACCGAAATTTAAACACATCTTTTTTTGACCCTGCGGGAGGAGGAGACCCAATTTTATACCAACACTTATTTTGATTTTTTGGTCATCCAGAAGTTTATATTTTAATCTTACCTGGATTCGGGATAATTAGACATATTATTGCTCAAGAAAGAGGTAAAAAGGAAACTTTTGGAGCCCTAGGAATAATTTATGCTATACTAGCTATTGGATTGCTAGGATTTGTTGTATGAGCTCATCACATATTTACAGTAGGAATAGATGTTGATACACGAGCATATTTTACATCAGCAACTATAATTATTGCAGTACCCACAGGAATTAAAGTATTTAGTTGATTAGCTACCCTACACGGGTCCCAATTTACTTATTCACCAGCTTTATTATGAGCCTTAGGATTTGTATTCTTGTTTACAGTAGGAGGATTAACAGGTGTTATTTTGGCTAATTCATCAATTGATATTATTCTACATGATACATATTATGTAGTAGCTCATTTTCATTATGTCCTCTCTATAGGAGCTGTATTTGCTATTATAGCAGGCTTTGTCCACTGATATCCTTTATTTACTGGGTTAACAATAAATAATTTATGATTAAAAATTCAATTTATTGGTATATTCGTAGGAGTTAATTTAACTTTTTTCCCTCAACATTTCCTTGGATTAAGTGGTATACCTCGACGTTATTCAGATTATCCTGACGCATACACTTCATGAAATATTATTTCCTCAATAGGATCTCTTATCTCCTTTGTTGCTGTTTTATTTTTTTTCTTTATTATATGAGAAAGAATGTTTTTAAACCGAATTATTTTATTCTCAGCTCAACTACCCTCATCAATTGAATGATTACAAAAATATCCCCCCGCTGAACACAGATACTCAGAACTTCCTATTTTAACTAAATTCTAATATGGCAGAATAGTGCAATAATTTTAAGCATTATAAATAAAGAATCTTCTTTTATTAGAAAATGGCAACATGATCAAATTTATCTCTTCAAAATAGAACATCACCTCTGATAGAACAATTAATCTTCTTTCATGACCACACACTCTTAATTCTAATAATAATTACTATTCTAGTAGCCTATTTATTATCAACACTATTTTTTAATAAATTCATCAATCGATTTTTACTAGAAGGGCAAACTATTGAAATTATCTGAACCATTTTACCAGCAATTACCTTAATTTTTATCGCATTACCTTCCCTGCGTCTTCTTTATTTATTAGATGAAGTTGACAATCCATCAATTACATTAAAAGCAATTGGTCATCAATGATACTGAAGTTATGAATATTCAGATTTTCTAAATGTAGAATTTGATTCGTATATAACCCCCACAAATGAATTATCAATAAATGGATTCCGATTATTAGATGTAGATAATCGAACAACACTACCTACTAATACACAAGTACGTATATTAATTACAGCAGCCGATGTTTTACACTCATGAACAGTACCAGCTATAGGTATTAAAATTGATGCAACCCCAGGACGTCTTAATCAAACAAATTTTTTTATAAACCGTCCAGGATTATTTTTTGGGCAATGTTCAGAAATTTGTGGGGCAAATCACAGATTTATACCTATCGTAATTGAAAGTACTCCTATAAAAATATTTATTAACTGAGTTAAAATAAATTCATCATTAGATGGCTGAAAGCAAGTATTGGTCTCTTAAACCACATTATAGTAAATTAGCAATTACTTCTAATGGAAAAAGTTAGTTAAAAAATAACATTAATATGTCAAGTTAAAATTATTAGTAACTTAATACTTTTTGATTCCACAAATAAGTCCTCTAAGATGATGAATACTATTCACATACTTTATTATATTAATATTAATATTCTCAGTTATAAATTATTATATTTTTTTCTACAACACAACAAAAAAAGACTCGATTAAATTAAAAATTAAATCAATAAACTGAAAATGATAACTAATTTATTCTCAATATTTGATCCCTCAACTAATATCATAAATCTTTCATTAAATTGACTAAGTACAATTATAGGAATATTAATTATTCCTAATATATATTGATTAGTACCCTCACGATTTAATATTTTATGATTCAATATTTTACACACTCTCCACAAAGAATTTAAAACCCTTATTGGAAACCCATCTTCATACGGTAGAACATTTATTTTTGTATCTTTATTTTCTTTTATTATATTTAATAATTTTATAGGGTTATTCCCTTATATTTTTACAAGAACTAGACATTTAGTAATAACCTTAACACTAGCTTTACCTTTATGATTCAGATTTATTTTGTATGGGTGAATTAATCACACAACACATATATTTGCACACTTGGTACCCCAGGGTACTCCACCCGTATTAATACCCTTCATAGTTTGTATTGAAACAATTAGTAACTTAATCCGTCCAGGAACACTAGCTGTTCGATTAGCTGCTAATATAATTGCCGGACATTTATTATTAACTCTATTAGGAAGAACAGGACCATCTATAAATATAATTATAATCAATTTATTATTAATTACTCAATTAGCTCTATTAACTCTTGAAACAGCCGTTGCCATTATTCAATCTTATGTATTCGCAGTTCTCAGAACACTTTATTCAAGAGAAGTAGTTTAATTTAAATTTAATGACAACACATAACAATCACCCCTATCATTTAGTCGATTTCAGCCCCTGACCTTTAACAGGAGCCTTAGCAGCATTAACTACAACAGCAGGACTAGTAAAGTGATTTCATCAGTATGATTTATCCTTATTAATATTAGGAAACATTATCACCATTTTAACAATAATTCAATGATGACGAGATGTTGTTCGAGAAAGAACTCTACAAGGCCTTCATACCTCAAATGTTATTGGTGGATTACGATGAGGAATAATTTTATTTATTGTTTCAGAAGTATTCTTTTTTATTAGTTTCTTCTGAGCTTTTTTTCACAGAAGTTTATCCCCCACAGTTGAATTAGGGTTGTCTTGACCACCTGCGGGAGTTACACCTTTTAACCCTCTTGAAATTCCCCTTTTAAACACAGTAATTCTTTTATCATCAGGAGTAACAATTACCTGGGCTCATCACAGATTAATAAATAATAATTATACACAAACAGCTCAAGGGCTATTATTTACAGTATTACTAGGAGTATATTTCACAACACTCCAAGCATATGAATATATTGAAGCACCCTTTACAATTGCAGATTCAGTTTATGGGGCAACCTTTTTTGTAGCTACTGGGTTCCACGGATTACATGTTCTAATTGGAACCACATTCTTAATAATTTGTTTAGCCCGACATATTAATTTCCACTTCTCATCAAACCACCATTTCGGATTTGAAGCAGCTGCTTGATACTGACATTTCGTTGATGTAGTCTGATTATTTTTATATATCTCAATCTATTGATGGGGAGGATAAATTTATATAGTATATTAGTATATTTGACTTCCAATCAAAAGGACTAAATTTTTTTAGTATAAATAATATTAATTATATTAATAATAGCGACTATCTTAATAATAATTAGTTTTATTGTAATAATTTTAGCATCAATTCTATCAAAAAAATCTTTTTGTGACCGAGAAAAAAATTCACCATTTGAATGTGGGTTTGATCCTAAATGCTCAGCTCGAATACCATTCTCATTACATTTCTTTCTAATTGCTATTATCTTCTTAATTTTCGATGTAGAAATTGCTCTTCTTTTACCTATTATAATTATTATAAAAATATCAAATCTATTCGCGTGAATACTTACAGCAACATTTTTTATTTTTATTCTTCTGGTTGGACTATACCACGAATGAAATCAAGGTGCCCTAGAATGAACAAAGTAAAATAGGATAATAGTTAATTATAACATTTGAATTGCACTCAAAAAGTATTGGGAATCCAATTTATCTTAAAAAAAAATTTGTAGCGAGCCGCAATTAGTTTCGACCTAAGTTATGGTGGAATTATTAAACCACCCAAATTTAAAAAAAATTAACTGAAGCCAAAAAGAGGCCTATCACTGTTAATGATAAAAATGAAATTATACTCCGGTTAAAAAAATATGATGATCAAGAAAAAGCTGCTAACTTTTTTCTTTAGTGGTTTAATTCCATTAATATTTTTTTTCTTATTTATATAGTTTAATTTAAAACATTACATTTTCATTGTAAAAAAAAAAACATTTTTTTTTATAAATATAWTTYYTTTATWWAWAWAWTTMCTTTATTTAAAAGTAAACTTACTACCTCAACATCTTCAATGTTACACTCTTTAGTTTTGAGCTATTTAAATAATATATTATAAGCATAAATATTAACCCAATTCAAGAAATAAATATAACTAAATAAATCTTAAAATTATTAAATTGCAAAAGAGTATTTATTTTAGTAAATTTACTTAAGTATTTATAAATAGATTGTGCACCAAAATATTCATTCCAACCTTGATCAACAGTTTTAATAAAAGTATAACCCAATTTCAAAAACCCCCGGTTTATAAATGAAGTAGAAATAATAGGTATAAACCATATTCCACCTAAAAAATTAGTTAAATTATAATTCTTTACAACACTCAAATTCCAGCTAATTTTAAACCGAAAAATTTCATAACCTAATAATCCACCCAACAAACTTACTATTAAAGTTATATATTTCATAAAAAATGATAAACAAATCATTTCAGGTGTAGGAATAATTAATCATCTAAGTATTCTACCTCCCATAATAGCTAAAAATAGTAAACCCAATATTCCCCTTAACATAATTCAGTAATTATCATTAATAGATCTAACACTATGAAAATTAAATACACCTGTCAATCTGTAATATGTTAAACGAAAAGAATAACAAACAGTCAACCCAGTAGACAGAAAATAAAGTAAATAAATTAAATAATTAATTCCTCTTATAGAAACGATTTCCAAAATTAAATCCTTAGAATAAAATCCAGCTAAAAATGGTATCCCGCATAAAGCTAAATTAGAAACATTAAAACAAGTACAAGTTAAAGGCAACATATTAATTAACCCACCTATAAATCGAATATCTTGGGTATTATTAACTCTATGAATTACTGAACCAGCACACATAAACAATAAAGCCTTAAATAAAGCATGAGTTAATAAATGAAAAAAAGCTAAATAAGAATAACCTATTGCTAAAATTCTTATTATTAACCCTAATTGACTTAATGTGGATAAAGCAATAATTTTTTTTAAATCAAATTCATAATTAGCCCCCAACCCAGCTATAAATATTGTTAAAACAGAAAATAATAACAACAATTTACTTAAAAAAGTGTCCGTAAACAAAATATTAAAACGGATTAATAAATAAACACCAGCAGTTACCAAAGTTGAAGAATGAACTAAAGCAGAAACCGGCGTAGGAGCAGCTATAGCCGCGGGTAACCAAGAAGAAAAAGGAATCTGAGCTCTCTTAGTTATAGCCGCCAAAACAACTAACCACGAAATAATAATCATTTGATAGTCATTCTTCATAACATCTAAATAATAAATATAATTTCAACTACCATAATTTAATATTCAAGCAATAGATAATAATAAAGCAACATCACCAATCCGATTAGTTAAAGCAGTAATTATACCAGCATTATAAGACTTAACATTTTGATAATAAATTACTAAACAGTAAGATACCAACCCTAATCCATCTCAACCCAATAAAATACTAATTAAATTAGGTGAAATAATTAAAAATATTATAGACAAAACAAACATCAAAACTAAAATAATAAATCGAAATAAATTTTCATCACCACTTATATAATCGTCTCTATAATAAATTACTATTGAAGAAATAAATAGTACAAAACTCATAAAAATTAAAGATATTCAATCTAATAAAATAGTTATAACAATAAGTGAAGTATTTAAACTTAAAATTTCCCACTCAATAAAAATTACTAAATCATTAATAATAAAATATAAACCTCTAATAAAATTTAATAAAGAAAAAAATAAAAGAAATAAAAAAGAAACAAAACAAATTGATAATCCAATTATTTAAAATGAACAATCACATCTTTGACACCACAAGTCAATATTTTAATTAAACTACTTAAATATAATCAAAGTATACAATATTCCCCCCTTAAAATTAATAAATTTAGGGGAATTCAATGTAATATTAATAAAATAAATTCACGAATTCTACCATTGAAACATCTGTATAAACCAGAGTAAATTTCACCATGCTGACTGTAAGAATATAAATATAAAGAATAAGCCGCACCAAAAAAAGATAACAAAGCAATAAAAAATATAGTAAATCAAGATCAACCAATAATTCTATTTAATAAACTAATTTCACCTAACAAATTTAAAGAAGGGGGAGCCGCTATATTAGAAGATCTAAGTAAAAACCATCATAAACATATTCTAGGTATAAAATTTATTATACCCCTGTTAATTAATAAACTTCGTCTTCCTCTACGCTCATAACTAATATTTGCTAAACAAAATAAACCTGAAGAACATAAGCCGTGACCAATTATTAAAGTATAAGATCCTCTATATCCCCAATAAGTTATAGTTATCACCCCCACAATTACCAAACTTATGTGAGAAACAGAAGAATATGCAATTAAAGACTTTAAATCCACTTGACGTATACAAATTAAACTAACAATAACCCCCCCGATTAAAGAAATAATTACTCAAATAAAATTTAAATTAATCCCCAAAGAAACAACTAATTTTAAAACACGAACTATCCCATAACCTCCCAATTTTAATAAAATGCCGGCTAAAATTATTGAACCAGAAATAGGAGCCTCAACATGAGCTTTAGGTAATCATAAATGAACCAAAAATATCGGTATTTTTACTAAAAAAGCAAATAAAATAATAAAATAAAATAAATAATTTATAATAAAATCTTCTCTAAATATAAAATATATCAAACTCATATTTTCATTGTATAAATAAAAAATACCTGATAATATTGGTAATGAAGCAAATAAAGTATAAAAAAGTAAATAAATACCCGCCTGAAGCCGCTCGGGTTGATACCCCCAACCAACAATCAAAAATAAAGTAGGGATTAAACTAGACTCAAAAAATAAATAAAAATAAAATAAATTCAAAGAAGAAAATGTTAAAAATAGTATTAATAGTAAAAAAAAAATATTCAAAATAAAAAAATTATAATTGTAACCTCCACGATAAATTGATTCACTCGCAGTTAATATTAACACACAAATTCAAAAAGTTAATATAATTAATCCAAAAGAAATTAAATCAATACCTATAAAATATCTCAAATAACAAAAAAGACTAGTAGGTTGGATATATATTATAAAAATTAAACTTAAAATAAATAATATACACTGAACCAATCAATATGAACCTATTATAAAACCTAAAGGGACTAAAAATAAAATAGTTATTAACATTCTTAACATTAACTTAAAATATTTAAAGATTGAAAATAATCATTACCATGAGTACGAACTATACTAACTAAAACTGATAAACCTAAAGAACCTTCACAAACACTAAAAGTTAAAAAAATTATAGAAAAAAAAAATTCAAAATTAAAATATATTAATCTTATAATTAACAAAAAAAATAAACTCAAAACAATAAATTCTAATCTTAATAGTATACTTAATAAATGTTTACGCTTTAAAACATAAGATAAACAGCCACAAATATATATTAAAACAACAATAAATAAATTTAATTCTATCATTAGTTTTAATAGTTTAAATAAAACATTGGTCTTGTAAACCGAAATTAAGTTTTTAACTTTTAAATCTTCAGAGAAAAGAAAACCTCTTATCAACAATCTCCAAAATTGCTATTTTTCTTAAACTATTCTCTGCATCAGTTTATTATTAACCACATTAAATATTATTATATCATTAAATTTTACCCAAATAAAACATCCTCTAGCAATAGGATTAACATTACTTCTACAAACAATCATTATTAGATTAACTTGTGGATTATATACATATACGTATTGGTTTGCTTATATTTTATTCCTAATTATACTCGGTGGTATATTAGTATTATTTATTTACGTAACAAGTTTAGCCTCTAACGAATTATTTTCATTCTCAATTTTAAATTTAATACTATCCATTTTACTATTAAGAATCACAGTAATAATTATCTTTTTTATAGATAAAACTATACTATTATTAAATAATATAGAAATAATAAAATTTTATACAAATAATTTATTTATAGAAAATGAATTAAGATTAAATAAATTATATAACAACCCAACAACAAATATTACCCTAATAATAATAAATTATCTTTTATTAACTCTAATTGTAATTGTTAAAATTGTTAACATCAATTATGGGCCCCTCCGCCAAAAATTTTAACTAATGAATAAACCTATACGTTTAAGTCATCCCCTTTTTAAAATTGCGAATAATGCCCTAGTAGATTTACCCGCGCCATCTAATATTTCAGCATGATGAAATTTTGGTTCTCTTCTAGGACTTTGTCTAGTAATTCAAATTTTAACCGGGCTATTCTTAGCTATACATTACACAGCCGACATTAATATAGCATTTAATAGTGTCACTCACATTACCCGAGATGTAAACTACGGGTGATTAATCCGAACTTTACATGCTAATGGAGCATCATTTTTCTTTATTTGTATTTATTTACATATCGGACGAGGAATATACTATGGTTCTTACATGTTTACCCACACATGAAGAGTAGGAGTTATTATCTTATTCTTAGTTATAGCAACAGCATTCATAGGATATGTTCTACCTTGAGGACAAATATCTTTTTGAGGAGCAACAGTTATCACAAATCTACTTTCAGCTATTCCATATTTAGGAACAATATTAGTTCAATGATTATGAGGAGGATTCGCTGTTGACAACGCCACTTTAACACGATTCTTTACATTCCATTTTTTACTACCCTTTATTGTAGCTGCTGCCGCAATAATTCACTTATTATTCCTTCATCAAACAGGATCAAATAACCCATTAGGAATAAATAGAAATTTTGATAAAATCCCATTCCATCCTTATTTTTCTTTCAAAGATGTTATCGGATTTATTTTAATAACATTCATATTACTAATAATTACACTATACACCCCCTATGGATTAGGTGATCCTGACAATTTCATCCCAGCGAATCCTCTAGTAACTCCAGTACACATTCAACCAGAATGATACTTTTTATTTGCCTATGCAATCCTCCGATCAATCCCTAATAAATTAGGGGGAGTAATTGCCTTAGTTATATCTATCGCAATTTTATTTATTATACCATTTTATTTTATAAGAAAATTTCGAGGCTTACAAACATACCCTATTAATCAAATATTATTTTGATCAATAGTAACAATTATTATTTTATTAACATGAATCGGTGCCCGACCAGTAGAAGACCCTTATATTTTAGTAGGACAAATTTTAACAGTTTTATACTTCACCTACTATATAATTAATCCTCTTACACATTATATATGAGATAAATTAATTTATTAATTAATGAGCTTGAACAAGCATATGTTTTGAAAACATAAGATGATAATAATTTATTATTAATTTTACTAATTTTATTTAACTACAATAAATTAATTCATATAAAAGCTTTGATACCTAAAGAAAAAAATAAAAAATTTAAAGCTAAAGGTAAATAACTTTTTCAAGCCAAATATATTAATTTATCATAACGATACCGGGGTAAAGTCCCCCGAACCCAAATAAATAAAAAAGAAATAAAAACCAACTTTATAAAAAATATAATACTAAATACATTAGCACCAAGAAAAATTACAGCGTATAATATTCTCATAAATAAAATTCTTGCATATTCAGCTAAAAAAATTAAAGCAAACCCCCCACTTCTATATTCAACATTAAATCCAGAAACCAATTCAGACTCCCCCTCAGCAAAATCAAAAGGAGTACGATTAGTCTCAGCTAACATAGAAGTAATTCATGCTAAAGAAATTGGGATAAATAGAAAATTAAATCAAATATAAACCTGATATATACTAAAATCAAATAAATTAAAACTCCCGGTTATAAAAACCAAAGATAACATCAATAAAGCCATTCTTACTTCATAGGAAATTGTTTGTGCCACCGCACGTAACCCCCCTAAAAGAGCATAATTTGAATTAGAAGATCAACCTGCAATTATTACAGTATAAACCCCTATTCTTGTACAACATAAAAAAAATAATAATCCCAAATTAAAATTATATAAATTTGTTAAATAAGGAAAAATTATTCAAATTAACAAAGACAAAAATAAACTAATAACAGGAGATATATAGTAACTTAAATAATTTGATATAATTGGATAAGTCTGTTCCTTAGTAAATAATTTAATAGCATCACAAAAAGGCTGAGGAATTCCACAAAAGCCAACCTTATTAGGACCTTTACGAATTTGAATATAACCTAAAACTTTACGTTCCATCAAAGTTAAAAAAGCAACGCCTACCAACACTATAATAACCAAAATTAAACTACTTAATAAAATAACAAAAAAATCACTAATATATAATATTATTACATGTAAAAAAATTCACATTATTGAATTCTAAATTCAATGCACTAGTCTGCCAAAGTAACTAAAATTAATTTTATTCTATTTAAAAAATTTAATTTTTATGATTGGTCCTTTCGTACTAAATCAAAATATTTTATTGAGGATAGAAACCGACCTGGCTCACGCCGGTCTGAACTCAAATCATGTAAAGATTTAAAGGTCGAACAGACCCACCTAATTAGCTTCTGCACTAAAAAATTTCTTTAATTCAACATCGAGGTCGCAATCTTCATTATCGATATGAACTCTCCAATAAAATTACGCTGTTATCCCTAAGGTAACTTATTCTAAGAATCAATAATACTGGATCAAAAATTAATCATTAATTTATGTTTTTAAATCAAAAGAGTTAAAATTATCTTCCCGTCACCCCAACAAAATAATATTATTAATAAACAAAAAATTTTTATCTAAATAAATTTTATTAATTAATTATAAAGTTCTATAGGGTCTTCTCGTCCTCCAAATAAATTTCAGCTTTTTAACTGAAAAATTAAATTATTAATTTGTAATAATGAGACAGCTTATACCTCGTTCAACCATTCATTCCAGCCTTCAATTAAAAGGCAAATGATTATGCTACCTTTGCACAGTCAATATACTGCGGCCCTTTAATTATTCAGTGGGCAGGTTAGACTTTATATTATAAACAAAAAGACATGTTTTTGATAAACAGGCGGGTATAATATTGCTGAATTCCTTAATATTATCTAAATTAAACTTTTACACCAACAAAAAATAATACTAATTTTATCATTATTACTATTAAAAAAAATTTTTTAAAACACTTTAATAAAAAATCTAAATTAAAATAAATTCTATTTAATTAAAAATTAATTATAACATTTTTTAAAAAGATAAAAATTTCTAATCCTACTAATTATAAAATTAATAATAAAAAAAATTATAGATAAAAATTCTAAGCTTATCCCTAAAACTTTTTTTGTTTAATTAAATTAAATTAATTAAATTAAAATAATTTAACAAAAACAAATAAATTAAATTCAAATCTTAAAGAACCAGATATATTTAATAACGACTAACGTCTAATCACTAAAATTTTATTAAACATAGTTTTGCCACAACAAAATTCATAAAAATTTAGCTCCATTAAATTCGGGAAAAATAAAAATAATTATTTATATTTTAATAAACCCTGATACAAAAGGTACAAAAAATTAATTCTTCTTATTTAATAATACTTTTATCTATAAATTTTCCTTTACCGTACTAATTTACTATTACTAAAATTATTTAATCAGAAAAATACATAAACAAAAAAAATAAATATACTTAAATTATATATAAATATTAACTAATAAAAAAAAGTAAATATAAATTAATCAAATTAAATCGAATTGCACGACACTCTTTTCAGTGTAAATGAAATGCTTAACTAATAAAGCTTCAATTTGCATTCTAGATACACTTTCCAGTACATCTACTATGTTACGACTTATCTTTAATTAAAAAGAGCGACGGGCGATGTGTACATGCTTTAGAGCTTATATCAACCAAAATATATATTTCAAATTTACTATTAAATCCACCTTTAATAAAATTTTACAATTTTATTTCCATTTAAATAAATTTATTGTAACCCATTACCTCTTCATTATAAACTACACCTTGATCTGAAATAAATTTTTATAAAAAATACAGAAAATTATTTTCTTATAAAATATTCTGGTAACAACGGTATATAAGCTAAACAAAATAAAGTAAAATTTATCGTGGACTATCGATCACGGAACAGGTTCCTCTAAATAGATTAAAGCACCGCCAAATTTTTTAGGTTTCAAGATCATAACTATTACTACCCAGGTTTATATCCACATTTATTATAATAGGGTATCTAATCCTAGTCTCCAAATAAAAAATTTCGTAGATTCATTTAAAAATAAAAATATAACAACAATTTAAAATTTCACCTATAAATTAACTTATTAATTTGACTAAAATAAAATTTACTACCAACCAAGAATTATCACTTGCACAACTTGTATAACCGCGAATGCTGGCACAAACTTATTCTGAACTTAAACTTTTACCAAATCAAAATAACTTTCAAATTTAAAATTAAATACTGCGAATAAATAATAAATACTATTAAAATTTTTTAAACCCGCGCAAAAACTTACATGTAAAATAAAGAAATAGTAAAATAAAAGCCAAAATCAAACTTTTATCTGGATTCATAACCCCCCAAGCATCAAAAGCTTATATCTGGTACAATAAGGGTAGATAAATTAAATTACGCAAATTCCCGCTAATGATTATTTCTATTTATCCCTGCCCCCAGGTAAAACTATTTACATAGATTAATTTAATAACCAGACTGATAATAAAATTAATGGACATATTACATTTAAATAATAATTATAACGCATTTAAGATAAAAACATAAATATGGTTCAACAAACAATACTTATGTTAAAATTTAAATAATATACTTATTTTGTAAAAACCTAAAAATAAAT